CGCAGATAGGAACTAAAAAAGAGATATCGAAGTAGTTCTCATAATTCCAGAATATTATTGGGTTTCTTAGTTACTTTGATAAGTCATAATTCATTGGTTTATTGTATCATTAACTATTTCTTTATTTTTTTTTTGTTTTGGTGCGAGGAACTTATCATGAATCCACTGATTTCTGCCGCTTCCGTTATTGCTGCTGGATTAGCCGTGGGGCTTGCTTCTATTGGACCTGGGGTTGGTCAAGGTACTGCTGCAGGCCAGGCTGTAGAAGGGATTGCGAGACAACCAGAAGCAGAAGGAAAAATACGAGGTACTTTATTGCTTAGTCTTGCTTTTATGGAAGCTTTAACAATTTATGGGCTGGTTGTGGCATTAGCACTTTTATTTGCGAATCCTTTTGTTTAATCCTAAAAATGCATATATATTTCCTTGGATTTGCAGCTCTTGCTCTTTTCGAATTCTATTCAGATTTTAATTTCTTATTCGTTGGGGCAACAACCCATGGGAGGGGCTTATTTGAGGAGGAGGAATTAGCACACCAATTAGCTTTCTTCCTTTATCCTCTTAGTCCAATGGAACTTTTTTTTTAGGAAGTATTGCAACAAACGAAATATTTCGCAATTCACGTAAGACCCGATACCTAATTCTAATAAGTATCATTCTTATTGGAAATTTCCAATTGAAAAAATACATTTATAAATCAATATATATTTTTACTCTAATTTAGTATTTATTATATTTAGTATTTATTATTTAGTAGATTATTTAGTAGTAGTATTTAGAAAAATAATAGAATCAAAATAAAAATATATATATATATAGATAATTAGTCTATCTATAAGAAAGAGGAGATCCTATGAAAAATGTAACCGATCCTTTCCTTTTCTTGGGTTTTTGGCCGTTCGCCGGGAGTTTCGGGTTAAATACTGATATTTTAGCAACCAATCCAATAAATCTAAGTGTAGTGCTTGGTGTATTGATTTTCTTTGGAAAGGGAGTGTGTGCGAGTTGTTTATTTCAAGAATAGGTTGGATCCAACCAACTACACTTTTTTCGTTATAACTAGGAAAAAGTGCACGATTCCGCGAATTACTTCTGAATAAATTAAGAAATCATATTTTAAGAACCATAGCATTTCGTGATTCATTGGTAAATCTACTTTGATTCTCTAACAACCAATAATGTGGGAACATTAATAGGGTTAAAGCTAAACCGTTTGAAGTACAGATACAGCACGGTACTCTTTCTACTACTATGTTAATAAGAAATGGTTTCAAAAAGAAGAGTTGGAATTTTTTTTTCGATATAAAACGCTCATGTCGATAAAAAAAGGATTTGAATACTTTTTGAAAAAATTGGATAAAATGGAGATTGAATCCCCCCTTTATTTTATCCAATTTTTTATCCAATGCTGAATCAATGACCTATGTATAAAGTAAGAGGAATTCTTTGGATTTGAAGAAAAAAAAAAAAGAAACAACTTTGCTGACAATTATTTGTTTGGTCAGAAGAGTCCTCCAAATATTATATTCTTGGATTAGTGATCAGTTTCAATTATTTTTATTTTTTTTTGATATGAATAGAGAAGAGAGGACAGGCTCATTACATAAAAAAGATATGGGAATTCCTATACGTAATTGAAGTGATTGAGCGTGAGAGCCAAATGAATCAAAAGATTCATGTTTGGTTCGGGAAGGGATCGTGGAAGTTTTGAAATGAATGGAAAGATAATCTACTTTCATTAAGTGATTTATTAGATAATCGAAAACAGAGGATTTTGAAGACTATTCGAAATTCAGAAGAACTACGCGGGGGGGCCCTGGAACAGTTGGAAAAAGCTAGGGACCGCTTGCGGAAAATCGAAATGGAAGCAGATCAGTTTCGAGTGAATGGATACTCTGAAATAGAACGAGAAAAGTTAAACTTGATTAATTCAACTTATAAGACTTTGGAACAATTAGAAAATTACAAAAACGAAACTATTCATTTTGAACAACAAAGAGCAATTAACCAAGTTCGACAACGGGTTTTCCAACAAGCTTTACAAGGAGCTCTAGGAACTCTGAATAGTTGTTTGAATAACGAGTTACATTTACGTACCATTAATACTAATATTGGCATGTTTGGAACGATGAAAGAAATAACGGGTTAGTCCTTCTATTGCAGGCATTATTTTTTTCTTTCAAACAAAAAATAAAGAATTAAGAAATACTCATGGTAACCATTCGAGCAGATGAGATTAGTAATATTATCCGTGAACGTATTGAACAATATAATAGAGAAGTCAAGATTTTAAATACCGGTACCGTACTTCAAGTAGGCGATGGCATTGCTCGTATTTATGGTCTTGATGAAGTAATGGCAGGTGAATTAGTAGAATTTGAAGAAGGTACGATAGGCATTGCACTGAATTTGGAATCAAATAATGTCGGTGTTGTATTAATGGGTGACGGGTTGATGATACAAGAGGGCAGTTCTGTAAAAGCAACAGGACGAATTGCTC